TTTTTCGTTTCGTCTTGGAATAGAAACTTATTAAGCAGACGAGATTTTATGAAAAAGTTCTTACGATTCATAAGAGAGAACAACTATTTTGTTTTTCGACGGGAATTTCACACAATAGGGGAGATACTAAATTATGAATATAATGAATTTTTTTGTTTATTTAATTCATATTTTTTGATTTCCTATATAATTTTTATTTTTTATTTAGATATAATTAAATAGAATTTCCAATTCAAAATTAGAACATAATAATTCATTCAATATATAATAATGAATTAATTAAAAAAAATATTTAAAAATTAGAATATTCATATACTTCATATATATTTTTTATTTGTTTTCTCGATTGTATTCTTTATTTCAACACTAATATTGATATTGACAAGAGTGTATCAAACAAATATAATCCGATCGTGAATAAATGAATTGATTTACTGATTTTATTTATTATTTTTATTATCTGTTCATTTGTATGTTCAGAATTGATTCACCTTCACGATTTTTGATTTTTTTTTATTGCGATTGGATATACACATTTTTTAAAATTTCATTAGGGTTGCTAACTCAATGGTAGAGTACTCGGCTTTTAAGTGCGACTCCATTTTTTACACATTTCTATGAACGAATTGGTTCATCCATACCATCGGTAGGGTTTGTAAGACCACGACTGATCCAGAAAGGAATGAATGGAAAAAGCAGCATGTCGTATCAATGGCGAATTCTAAAAATTTTCATTCGTATTGGACCCGGCCCAAATTTTTGTTTGAATTGTTGGCTCGGAACAAATGAATTCAGTTGGGTTGAATTAATAAAGGGATAGAGCTTAGCTGCTCCAATTATAGGGAAACAAAAAGCAACGAGCTTTCATTTTTTATTTAAATGATTACCCCATCTAATTTTACGTTAAAAAAAAATTAGTGCTTGCTGTGGAAAAACTTTTTCCCACGAATGGATTTTGGATTTTTGTTATGAGTCCTAACTATTAGCTATTCTCAATTATGGGGTAGCGATAAATGTGTAGAAGAAAGAGTATATTGATAAAGATATTTTTTTCCAAAATCAAAAGAGCGATTGGTCCGAAAAATAAAGGATTTCTAACTAGCTTGTTGTCCTCGAACAATTAGATGGACCAAGCGAGGAGAGATAATCCATTGATGGTTTTTACTTGTTTTCTAGGTATCTATTCATATTTGTTTTTTATTTGAATTCGAATTTCGAATATATAAATATATAATAGAATACCCTGTTTTGACTGTATCGCACTATGTATCATTTGATGATCCAATGAATCTCTGATCCTTTGACCAAATTGAATTTCTAAAATGAAGGAATATCAAGTATTTTTCGAACGAGATAGATCTCGGCAACAGGATTTCCTATACCCACTTATTTTTAGGGAGTATGTTTATGGACTTGCTTATAGTCATGATTTTAATAGATCTACATTTGTGGAAAATGTAGGTTATGACAATGACAATAAATATAGTTTACTAATTGTAAAACGTTTAATTACTCGAATGTATCAACAGAATCATTTGATCATTTCTGCTAATGATTCTAACAAAAATCCATTTTTGGGGTATAATAAGAATTTTTATTCTAAAATAATATCAGAGGGTTTTGCCATCGTCGTGGAAATTCCATTTTTCCTACAATTTAGCTCTTCCTTAGAGGAGGCAAAAATCGTAAAATCTTATAAAAATTTGCGATCAATTCATTCCATTTTTCCCTTTTTGGAGGATAAATTTCCATATTTAAATTATGTGTCAGATATACGAATACCCTATCCTATCCATCTGGAAATCTTAGTTCAAATCCTTCGATACTGGGTAAAAGATGCCCCCTTTTTTCATTTATTACGGTTGTTTCTTTATAATTTTTGTAATAGGAATAGTTTTATTACTCCAAAAAAATCGATTTCTACTTTTTCAAAAAGTAATCCGAGATTATTCTTATTCCTCTATAATTTTTATGTATGTGAATATGAATCTATCTTCCTTTTTCTACGTAAAAAATCCTCTCATTTACGATTAAAATCTTTTAGCGGTTTTTTTGAGCGAATCTTTTTTTATGCAAAAAGAGAACATCTTGTAGAAGTTTTTGCTAAGGATTTTTCGTCTACCTTAACATTCTTCAAGGATCCTTTCATTCATTATGTTAGATATCAAGGAAAATCCATTCTGGCTTCAAAGAATGCGCCTCTTTTGATGAATAAATGGAAACACTATTTTATCCATTTATGGGAATGTTTTTTTGATGTTTGGTCTCAACCAGGAACGATCCATATAAAACAATTATCCGAACATTCATTTTACCTTTTAGGCTATTTTTCAAATGTGCGGCTAAATCGTTCAGTGGTACGGAGTCAAATGCTGCAAAATACATTTCTAATCGAAATTGTTAGCAAAAAACTTGATATAATAGTTCCAATTATTCCAATAATTAGATCATTGGCTAAAGCGAAATTTTGTAATGTATTAGGGCATCCCATTAGTAAGGC